GCGAGAACTTGTTTCAGTTGCATATCATAAGGAATTCGAACAACTGCTTCAAATACAGTATCAGGAAGTACCGTTTGTGGAACCTCAATATCCACAGGCTTATTGGCTAAATGGCAATTCGCACATACAATACGCCCAGTCGCTTCTCGCGGATTTTCATAACCTTGCTGCGCAAAAATGGGATATGCATTTGAAACGGATGCATGAGTTATTATAGATAGCATTAATGATACGGAAATGGATCGAGTAATCTCTTCCTTTATCCAAGAAAGGGTCTTTCTAGTTTGCATGGGCCTGGTCCAATCATTGATCTCAAAATTTCAACAATAAAATGAAGTAGGTTACTAGTATAGTTTCCTACCTACGATTCTGCTATTTACCAAAGGAGTTTACTGGAATATAGGACCCCAGAGGGGTAGAAGGGGTAAATGCGGCTTTGTGTACAAAGCAATAAGGATAGGAATTGTATCGTCGGATCAGATCTTTTTTCAGTCAGATTCAATCATTGAATCATAAAGGACTACAAGTGACGGGGATACACAGTTTAAATAATTGAAGGCCAAAGAGTTAAAAACGGTATGTAAAACGACTGGACAAAGGCAAATAAGAATAGATCTAATTTGATCGTTATCGTTATGAATAAATCGAAAGGCGGAGCTAATTAGGAATTCCCAACCACTGATCGAATGGAATCCGAACAAAAAATCAGTTAATAAAAGAAGAAAAAAGGCTTTTTTTGTGTCACTTAAATTATAGAAGGATTCCTTAATCCAAGAGTTAAGAATAACAAGTTCTTCATTACCCAGAATAGAACAAACACTTAGAATAACGAAAGAGATTATATTTGTCGAGAAGTGCAAAATCGTATGGATACGATCATCATTGTACATATTCATCAATTGGATCGTTTCTTTGTGGATTCCTATACGAAACTTTTGTAGATCTAGTTTGGGGCATTCCTTTATCATTTCGTCCAAGAGAAGGAGTTCCTCTAATTCTATGAATTTTTTTAGAACACTTTTTTTTTGAATATCAATCAGAAAAGTTTCGGATTGACTGATATTCAACCAATTAGTAACCCAAGATTCTAGAATTTTATTAAATGAGAGAGAGATCCACCAGGGTAAAAAGACTATAGATGCAAGATATAGAAAGGGAGTGGGTGTTTTTTTTTTTTTCATTTTTTCATCATGAATTTGAAAATGAATGCTTCTTTTGAAGAAACTTCAATTAGGTTATGCTATAGAAAAAAAGATTTATAAAGAGCATCCATACGTTTCTTCCCTGCTGCCGAAAGCATGTCTTCTATTTCTTCGGTTCATTTCTTTCAAAAGACTTCCATTGGGACACGCAAGAAATAGGCTAATTCAGCAGCCTTTTTCTCAATTTCGCGTGGAGTCCAATTCTCGGCAGTACGGGTTAAGGGAATGGCACCCTGACCTCTGATTTCCATATAAAGGATACGACGAGCATAAAAACCCTCTCTAGCTTCTATTCTGATGGACTGAATATCTTTCATAAGGAATCGTAGGAAGATACGACGGTTTCTTCCGGGGAATCCCCAACGAAAGATACACACTATTCCTTCTTTTCTATCGAATCGATCATAACCACCACCTACATTCCATGAAATTGTGCACCACAAATAAGAGCTTATAAAGAGACCCGCGATTCCATAGAAAGACATCACGACCCCTTGGGGAAAAAAAAGAATTTGCTGAGACGGAAATAAAGATATCAAATTTCCGCCAAGATAACTGGAAGTTCCAACCAATAAGAATGCGAATGAACCTAAAAAAAGGATAAGAGCCCAGAGAAAATTACTTGTTTTTCGAGACCCCGCTATAAGTTCTAGCCATAGATTTTCAGATCGACAATTCATACTAGACCCGGTTTCCTTTTTTTATTGTAAGAATAACCTAAATCAATTTCATTTTACTTGTTACTTTGTAAATTAACAAAAAAAACTAGAATTCATTTAACGATATAGCATCTTTGCACATGCACAAGACAGACTTCTTCCATTTCTCTTCGAGGAAAGCCACATCTTATATCATATTCTGCTAAATAGAATAGATATTTTATCTAAGTCTTGAATTGAAAAAAAAAAATGGAAAAGATTTTGTTCCATCGGATCTACAAAATCTTGTTTTTTTGAACATGAAGAAATAAAGAAGCCATTGCAAATGCTGGAAATACTAGGCCTACTAAAGGCACTAAAATGGAGGGTAAGTTATTGAGAGTTGTCATAGAATGGGCTGACTCGATTTCCTATTTTTATCTAATATTTGTCCCTGTTATTGTTCTATTTTTTATGTTAGAAAGGTATCGGAATCTTAGAAGAATTCTAATGCGTATTTCATATAGAATTCTACTAAGGATAATTCAGTCGATTATGATTATGTATAATAAGTGCAAGGAATGTAGAACGAAATAAAAGGACTTATTCATATTTCTATATATGAAATATATATATATACTAATATACTTTCATTTTGATTCTCATTATTATTCTTTTTCTTTTATTATATTCTTCTTCTCTTGTTCTTGTCTTCTCATTTTCATTTAAGATAAGAAATGAATTTCTTATTAAGAAAGAAAGAGTTTCTTTCAAATTCCCGTTCCCGAGAAATCTTCTAGAATCTAATTCACCAACAAAGATTCTTAATAAAAAGATAAAAAGAATGAGGATTCTCGCCACTTGAAAGATATATAAGGACGTTTGAATTAGAAATTCAATATGGATAATTCTATCCAGATACGCAAGACAAAGAGCATGAAATTCTCTTTGCCTTGCTTCATTTCTCCGAAGGTCGCTTTCTCTTATTAATAGATGTTAAAGGCTCTAACTTATTCGATTTTTTATTGGATCGCGTACCTTGAACAATCAAGTCTTTACTTGATTGTTCATTGCATTTTGATTCAAAGGAAAAAAAGCGTGCAACTCAAATAAGTGAGTAAAAACACCCTTTAAGAGGGTACGCGGTACGATTTTATCGAGTACGCCCGCTTCGAATAGAGGTTCAGCCTCTTGTGAACCTTCGGGTACTAGCACCTTCAATGTTTCCTCAATTACTCTTTTACCTGCAAATGCAATGGTTGCGTTGGGTTCGCCAATAATAAGATCCCCCAACATACCAAAACTAGCAACCACCCCACCAGTAGTCGGAGATGCAAGGAGTGCTAAGTAGAGTAATTTGAGCGTTTTATTTGCCTCTTTGCGAAAATAATGCAAAGTGCCAGATATTTTAGCCATTTGCATCAAGCTATAACTTCCTTCTTGCATGCGCGCCCCCCCGGAAGCACACACTAGAATCAGAGGTAAAACTGCATTGCTAGCAGTTTCGACTAAACGGGCAATTCTCTCACCTACTACGGATCCCATACTACCCCCCATAAACCAAAACTCCATAGCCCCAAAAACTAAAGGAATAGCGTTTAGCTGACCTTTGCCTGTTTGAATAGCTTCAGGCAATCCCGTGTCTTTTGTATAATCAAAGATACGGTCTTGATAAGGGTCATCTTCTTCTACATCTACATTTTCCAAGGCTTCTTGCTCCTCTTTATACTTCTCTAGACCTAGATCCTCAATCTGTTTCTTCTTGTCTTCGTCCTGTTTATCTGATTTTTGGGCTGTACTTTCCCAAAGCCCTGATTCTGTAGAATTGGCCTTGTACTCTGAAGAGTCTTCAGATTTGTGCTCTGAAAAGTCGTGCTCTGAAGAGTCTTCAGGTTTGTATTCTTCAAAGTCTTCAGATTTGTAGACTTCAGAGTCTTCGGGTTTGTGCTCTGAAGAGTCTTCAGATTTGTGCTCTGAAAAGTCGTGCTCTGAAGAGTCTTCAGGTTTGTGCTCTGAAAAGTCTTCAGATTTGTAGACTTCAGAGTCTTCGGGTTTGTGCTCTGAAGAGTCTTCAGATTTGTGCTCTGAAAAGTCGTGCTCTGAAGAGTCTTCAGGTTTGTGCTCTGAAAAGTCGTGCTCTGAAGAGTCTTCAGGTTTGTGCTCTGAAGAGTCTTCGGGTTTGTGCTCTGAAGAGTCTTCAGATTTGTATTCTTCAAAGTCTTCAGATTTGTAGACTTCAGAGTCTTCGGGTTTGTGCTCTGAAGAGTCTTCAGATTTGTATTCTTCAAAGTCTTCAGATTTGTAGACTGAAGAGACGTAAGAAAAATAAAACGTCAGCAGGTTCAGGTTCCGGCACAAAGACTTCCGCCTAGACCTACCAAATACCCGATCCAATAGCGGATTTTTTTCATACCAGATGTTGCGCAGAAATTGTACAAAACAGAAAAGAACTGTAAAATCTACCAGCCTCCTTCCCTCTATAACGTCCTCCGTGATCGTAACCGAAATCCGCCTTGAATGCCATTTTCTAACCTCCTCGTGAAACCCCTTATTCTGCCTTGAGTACCATTTTATAAACGCCTTGTGAAACACCTTACACGTCTGTGTATCTGGATTGAAATCGGGATCACCGCTTAACAACTTAAGCTTGTACCCAAGGCTATTCCAAGTACAATCATGGTATACACACTTATTTTTAGATTCAGCTGCTGAATACGAACCCGAAGTGGACCCCAACCCACATCTATGCCGATATTTATCGGCATGCTGGTACCCACACCTATGCCGATATTTATCGGCTGAATCCGAATCCCAATCGGAATGCTGGTACCTACATTGATCTTCTGAATCCGGGGGCCTTTCCTCGTTCCCATCCCATCTCTCGGGGTCCTTGTCCTTCTCCACCCCGGATGAAAAACATTCCTTATTAGCAACCCCGTTTTGTACAAATTGCCAGTATTTCTCTTGAAAAAGAGATTCATCTGAATCCCACTCAATGGGATCTACGCAGGTCAAGCCTTGATGCATAGAATAAAAAGTATTCAAATCCATCAAAAAGTGAATTCTGTCAGAACTATTTACTTTGAGATGAGAGTCGCATTGGTTACAAATGTTCATATCTAACTTTAAATGTTGCCTAAAATGCAACGCCTCGCAAATC